ACTTAAGAAAAAATTTAATTACGGACTCCGTTGGAGAATTCAGACCTAACCATTAATGGAGAAGCAATGGGAACGACGGAACCCGTGAATAAAGAAGATTCTATTGGAAAGGAATCTTAATGATTTATTGGGTGGGATGGCGGAACGAACCCGAGAACTAAACTATTCTTTTATTCGGAGAGGCCATGAACTAACCCTACAACCGAAATAGATATTGAAAGAGTAGATATTCGCCCGCGAAAGTTTGATTTTATTGGATTAATTAATTTTGATAAATCCGATATGGTAAAAGGCAAAACAAAATAAAGATTTTTCTAATGGTAAAAAAGTAGATTAATTAGATGAAATTTATAAATTTCAAAGAATAATAAACTTCAGTATATTATTCATTAAATCCCTGTATACCTTGATAAAATCTTTTTAGTCCTTTCATTCGCGAGGAGCTGGATGAGAAGAAACTTTCATGTCCAGTTCTGTAGTAGAGATGGAATTGAGAAAGAACCATCAATTATAACCCCCAAAGAACAAGATTCCGTAAACAACATAGAGGAAGAATGAAAGGAATATCTTATCGAGGTAATCATATTAGTTTCGGTAGATATGCTCTTCAAGCACTTGAACCCGCTTGGATCACATCTAGACAAATCGAAGCAGGGCGCCGAGCAATGACACGCAATGTACGGCGTGGTGGAAAAATATGGGTACGTATATTTCCAGACAAACCAGTTACAGTAAGACCCACGGAAACCCGTATGGGGTCCGGGAAAGGATCCCCCGAATATTGGGTAGCTGTCGTTAAACCGGGTAGAATCCTTTATGAAATGAGTGAAGTCGCCGAGAATATCGCTCGAAGGGCTATTTCAATAGCGGCGTCCAAAATGCCTATAAGAACTCAATTCATTATTTCTGTATAGGAATGTCGAACCAAAGGAAAAAATCTTGGGTATAAAAAAATGCAGGTTTCTTTTTTTTTTTTACTTCGTACTTTCAGTGCTTTATTTAAAATTAAACATTAAAAAAACAGATTCAAAAAACGATATGATTCAACCTCAAACCCATTTGAATGTAGCGGACAATAGCGGTGCCCGAGAATTGATGTGTATTCGAATCATAGGAGCCAGTAATCGTAGATATGCTCATATTGGTGACGTTATTGTTGCTGTGATCAAGGAAGCAGTACCAAATACGCCTCTAGAAAGATCCGAGGTGATCAGGGCTGTAATTGTACGTACTTGTAAAGAACTCAGACGAGGTAGCGGTATGATAATACGTTATGATGACAATGCTGCAGTTGTCATTGATCAAGAAGGAAATCCAAAGGGAACTCGAATTTTTGGTGCGATCGCCCGAGAATTGAGGCAGTTGAATTTTACTAAAATAGTTTCATTAGCGCCTGAAGTATTATAAGATGAGACCACGATATATCCATAGTATTCAAATACAATAGATAAATACAAATTTAGTAGAGTAATGTCTCATGCATATACTTTTAATAATTTTCATAAAAACAAGAACATGTTGATTATATCAAAATTCTAAAGCAACAAAAATTTGAATTTTTCATGGGTAAGGACACTATTGCTGACATAATAACTTGTATACGAAATGCTGACATGAATCGAAAAGGAACGGTTCGAATAGCATCTACTAACATCGCCGAAAACTTTGTTAAAATACTTTTGCGAGAGGGTTTTCTAGAAAACGTAAGGAAGCTCGTGGAAAACAAAAAAGAGTTTTTGGGTTTAACCCTACGACATAGAAGGAATAGGAAAGGACTATATAGACCCATTTTAAATTTAAAACGAATCAGTCGACCCGGTTTACGAATCTATTTTAACTATGAACGAATTCCTAGAATTTTAGACGGGATGGGGATTGTAATTCTCTCTACTTCTCGGGGTATAATGACAGACCGAGCGGCTCGACTAGAAAGAATCGGCGGAGAAATTTTGTGTTATATATTGTAATTATTCTTCTATCCAAATTATATTGTATTTGGAGCTTCCTTTTATGTTGTGAAAAAAAATATGTTAGATGGTTTATCCAACGAAGTAAGATTCTAGGTTATGTTTCGGGAAGGATCTGACCGAGTTTTATACATATACTACCGGTGAATATAGTTAAAATTGAAAGAAGTCGTTATGATTCAAATAGAGGGCGTATATTTTATAGACTACACAAAAGGATTTGAATGAGTAGGTGATTTTTCAACACCCCTTTCACGGGGATACAATTCACGGTTCAAAAATTTCAAGAAACTTATTTTCTTCCAATACCAATAAGTAGATTATCAATTCATTTAAGGCATAACAATTATGAAAATAAGGGCTTCCGTTCGGAAAATTTGTGAAAAATGTCGACTGATCCGCAGGAGGGGACGGATTATAGTAATTTGTTCCAACCCGAGACATAAACAAAGACAAGGATAATCTTTTGAAAAAGGGACTCTAGAAAAGAAACGATGAACAAATCAAAAAAAAAACAAGGTCTTTTTGACATGAAATGGATATATCCATATATCTCTGACTTATATTTATGAAATGATCAAATATGACACAAATATGACAAAATCTACAACAAGAAGCGGTTCACGTAGGACTGGACGGATTGGTTCTCGTAAAAGTGGGCGTCGAATACCAAAGGGCGTGATTCATGTTCAAGCAAGTTTCAACAACACCATTGTGACTGTTACGGATGTACGGGGTCGGGTAATTTCTTGGTCCTCGGCCGGTACTTGTGGATTCAGGGGTACAAGAAGAGGTACGCCCTTTGCTGCTCAAACCGCAGCAGGAAGTGCTATTAGAGCAGTGGCGGATCAAGGTATGCAACGAGCAGAAGTCATGATAAAGGGTCCTGGTCTCGGAAGAGATGCAGCATTGCGAACTATTCGTAGAAGCGGTATCCTTTTAAATTTCGTACGGGATGTAACCCCTATGCCACATAATGGTTGCAGACCCCCTAAAAAAAGACGGGTATAGAAATAGAAAAGATTTCAAGAGAAAAAAATGACTCAACGATCTGACAAATAATATTACTATGGTTCGAGAGAAAGTCAAAGTATCTACTGGGACACTACAGTGGAAGTGTGTTGAATTAAGAGCCGACAGTAAGCGTCTTTATTATGGACGCTTTATTTTGTCTCCACTTATGAAAGGTCAAGCCGACACAATAGGCATTGCGATGCGAAGAGTTTTGCTTGGGGAAATAGAAGGAACGTGTATTACACGCGCAAAATCTGAGAAAATCCCACATGAATATTCTACCATAGTGGGGATTCAAGAATCGGTACATGAAATTTTAATGAATTTGAAAGAAATTGTATTGAGAAGTAATCTTTATGGAATTTGTGACGCGCTTATTTGTGTCAAAGGTCCGGGATATGTAACTGCTCAAGACATCCTCTTGCCACCCTCTGTGGAAATCATTGATAAGACGCAGCACATAGCTAGCCTAACAGAACCAATTGATTTTTGTATTGGATTACAAATCGAGAGGAATCGAGGATATAATATAAAAACGCCAAATAACTTTCAAGACGAAAATTGTTATCCTATAGATGCTGTATTCATGCCTGTTCGAAATGCGAATCATAGTATTCAGTCTTATGGGAATGGCAATGAAAAACAAGAGATCCTTTTTATAGAAATATGGACAAACGGGAGTTTAACTCCTAAAGAAGCCCTTCATGAAGCTTCCCGGGGTTTAATTGATTTATTTATTCCCTTTCTCCAGGCAGCAGACGAAAACTTACATTTCGAGAACAATCAATACAAGGTTACTTTACCCTTTTTTACTTGTCATGATAGATTGGCTAAACTAACGAAAAAGAAAAAAGAAATCGCATTCAAATCAATTTTTATTGACCAATCAGAATTGTCTCCCAGGATCTATAATTGTCTCAAAAAGTCCAATATACAGACATTATTCGACCTTTTTCATAAGAGTCAAGAAGACCTTATGAAAATTAAACATTTTCGCCTAGAAGATGTAAAGCAGATAATGGATATTCTATAAAAGAAATAGAAAAGCATTTCACAATTGATTTAACGAAAAGAAAAAATAGAAAAAAAGAAAACGGCTTTGCACCTTTAGACCAATCTATATATTACGACCAGAATTTAATTGAATAGAAGTATCTAGGGAGAATTCACTTTGACTTTGAAGTGACTACTCCCTAGATACATACGTCATGATATTTTACAATAGAATCAATTTAAAAAAGACCTAAAGTTAGGGATTTTTCAATAGGTAATGTTGCTCCAATACCCAAGCACAAGGCCACTGCAGTACCAACCAAAAAGATGGTTGTCGCTACTGGACGGCGAAATGGATTTTGGAATTTATTAACATTTTCTAAAAAGGGTATTGTTAATAATCCCGCAGGTACTGAAACCATTAAAAGAACACCCAACAGCTTATTGGGTACTGTACGAAGTATTTGAAATACAGGAAAGAAATACCATTCGGGTAATATTTCCAAAGGAGTTGCAAACGGATCTGCGGGTTCACCAATCATTGATGGTTCTAGAACCGCTAAGCCCACGCTACATGCAATAGTGCCTAGAATTACTACCGGAAAAATATATAAAAGGTCGTTGGGCCATGCGGGTTCTCCATAATAATTATGACCCATACCTTTAGCCAACTTAGCCCTTAATACAGGATCGTTCAAGTCAGGTTTTTTTGTTATTGGGATAGGCGAATTATTCTAGATTCATCCCCCCAAAGAACCGGACATAATAATTTTTCATCATCCGGCTCGAGCAAGAATCAACCAAACGAAAAGGAGACATATCAAAAAAGAAATATAGATTTTAGAAAATCTATATTTCATGTATATCGGGATGGTTCGATATGTAAAATTACCCGATTTCATTTTACGAAGTTGAAACTGTCAATTGCAAGGAATTCGTTTCTTACAGGTACATGCTCAATACCCAAGCAGGCTTCAAAAATTCATCATGATCAAGAGCTTTCTGGGTCATCTCAGCCCTTGTGATTAATCCTTATCCCCAACCCAAGCTCAAGCTGAGATTTTTCTTTTTCACGTACAAAGGATTTACTTGTTACTAATATAGTCTAGCCACAGTTCCTCTTTAGATCCCCTGTTTCACTCCGATAGTATCATAAATCGGGATCGATGCAGAAGAAATGAATGCATTTACATACTATTAAGCTATTAAGTAAGTAATCAATAATCTAGCGAAAACAGAATCTGGATTATGCCAGATTGCTTATTCTACTGGATCTTACGGAGCCTGCTCATGCGGGGCATGCTTGGGGCTGATCATAGAAAAGATTCTTTTCAATCGAACCAACCTGTCCCCTCTATAGGGTGGCGGTTGGAACAAAGACACATTTGGTTGCGAATTCCAATGTAGCAGATTCAAGGCATATTTCTGCACGGCCCAATCAATAGTTCAAGTCACACACTCCCATAATCCATTTTCTCTTCGGAGAATTCCCTTCAACTATTCATTCATGTCAAATAAAAAATCAAATATTCCAATATTATGGAGTTGAGGGGAAATTTCCAACTACATGTCTTATTCTTTGTCAATAATTCATATTTGTAGCAATAAAATATTATTCTTCCTCCCCAAGCAATAAGATAAAGGAGTGATTACAAATTGTTATAATCTATATTTTTTATAATTTTATAAAGGGCCAGAAATACCTTGTTTACGTATCATTAGGAAATGCATTAACATAAATACAGCAGTAAGAAGAGGTAATACAAAAGTGTGTAAACTATAAAAACGAGTCAAAGTGGACTGTCCCACACTAGCACTTCCGCGTAATAACTCTACCAAAGGTGATCCTATTACCGGAATTGCTTCTGGCACGCCAGTTACAATTTTTACTGCCCAATACCCAATTTGGTCCCAAGGTAAAGAATAACCGGTTACGCCAAAAGATGCGGTCAATACAGCCAGAACCACGCCTGTAACCCAAGTCAATTCGCGAGGTTTTTTAAAACCACCAGTGAGATAAACACGAAATACGTGCAGGATTGTCATTAGGACCATCATACTTGCCGACCATCGATGAACTGATCGGATTAACCAACCAAAGTTAACTTCCGTCATTATGTATTGAACAGAAGCAAAAGCCTCAGTAACGGTCGGACGGTAGTAAAAAGTCATAGCAAACCCTGTAGCTACTTGTACTAAAAAACAAGTAAGCGTAATTCCTCCTAGACAATAAAATATGTTGACATGAGGAGGAACGTATTTACTAGTTATATCATCTGCAATCGCCTGAATCTCGAGCCGTTCTTCGAACCAATCGTATACTTTATTGAGATAGGTAAACCAAGGGGACTCCCCTCTGAGAATCGTATATGAGAATTTCATCTCGTACGGCTCAAACAAAACCACCACAATATTGATATGGAAGAGAAAATTGGAAACTTCTTAATTTTTTTATTCAATCTTATCGTTAGATAAGAAAGAATAAAAACCAGAAAGCTATTCTTTGTGGTTATAATTAGAATGCCAAAAAATCAAGTCGACTCGCTTATCTTTATGTTGATCGTTACAGGCCTCTTGAATCTTCTATTTACCTATTTCATTTTCTTTGATTTGTTATTTTGAGTTGTATATAATGCAGCTTTCCTTTTGTTTTCTTTATTATTGATAGGAATTTTCTTGTTAAGACCCTATGAATCAATTGAAACCTCAGATTCATACTAGAACCACGATAATTCAATAAAACCATCAAAGTAAGTCCAAAGATTTCATGAGTAAGAACCCTTGGATCACCATTTATTCAAGTTTGTGCTTTGAGCAAAATCAAAGCGGAAATAGGGAATTTGAAAGAAGAAAAATTTTTCAATCCGGCCGCGGGGTCTGAATATTAAGTATGAATCATAGTTCGAATACTTCGTGATCTATTTCATATATTCCGTGCTCCAGATACTAGAATGAATATCCGACGGGGTAAAACCATCTCTATCAAGACGACAGATTCATTCTCTGTACTATCAATAGGATCAATTAGAACAAGTCGCACACTCATATTCCGGAAATACAGAAACAAAAAAATTTCGCGGTCGAACTACCAATCAACAAAAAGAAAAATTAAAATCCGAGACCTAAATGCTTATTTAAAAGGTAGTATCTTGTAAATTGAATTCTAATTCATTGAAATTCCGTCCAGTAAAACGGACGAATTATAAATCTCCAAAATAATAGACAGGAATATCGCAAATAGAGCCATTGCGATACCCATCAAAGGAGTAGTTCCCCATCCAGGAGCTACTTTACCATATTCCGAATTCAAAGGTTTCAATAACCCCCCCGCAGAAGTCATTTTTGGACGAGCTCTAGAACTACCCTCAACTGTTTGTGCAGCCATAAATCCTATTTTTTATTCATTGAGATCTGTTGACTTTGTATACCATTCCGTTGTAAATAAACGATCTTATCACGGATCCATTGTGGTCTTGAAATTCTAGAATAATGGAAATAGCAACCCTAGTCGCCATCTCTATATCTGGGTTACTTGTAAGTTTTACTGGGTACGCCTTATATACTGCTTTTGGGCAACCCTCTCAACAACTAAGAGATCCATTCGAGGAACACGGGGACTAGTTTGAAGTCGAAGTAATGGGCCGCCCAATATTGGGCGGCCCATTACTTCAATTGAGATAATAAAAAAAAAATTATTTTTTAGTTGGAACTTTAGGCGGTTCTCGAAAAAAGATAGCGAAAAAAATGATCCCTAGAGTCGAGACTAAGAGGAATGTATAAACCAATGCTTCCATAAATTCCATCGTGGTTTCCAATTATAGCTTCCATACCTGTTTATTTGGGATCATATCACGGGCTAACGAAAAAAAAAAAGAATCAATAAAGGGTGGTGATTTCAATCCAGATTTCTCCAGTGCCTTATACCTTATAAAAAAAATCACAAATCAAAATAGAAGCAGAAGCAATAAACCCAAAATAGCGGAGCAGTGCTGCATCAGACTACTTGTCTTCTTGTAGTTGGATCTCCAAGTTTTTGGAATACTCCAAATTCCACTTGAGCATCCAAATCCGGGTCAATACCAGCAAAAACATCTCTGAACAAGGTTCTAGCACCATGCCAAATGTGTCCGAAGAAGAAAAGCAGAGCAAATGAAGCGTGTCCAAAAGTAAACCAGCCCCTTGGGCTGCTACGAAAAACACCATCGGATTTCAAAGTGGCACGGTCTAATTCAAAAATTTCACCCAATTGAGCACGTCGAGCATATTTTTTCACAGTAACAGGATCACTATAACTCACTCCATTCAGTTCGCCACCATAGAACTCAATGGTTACACCTACTTGTTCGACACTATACTTCGATTCTGCCCTTCGAAAAGGCACGTCGGCTCTAACAATTCCATCTCCGTCTACCAAAACAACTGGAAATGTTTCAAAAAAAGTAGGCATACGACGTACAAAAAGTTCACGCCCTTCTTTATCTCTAAAGATAGGGTGCCCTAACCACCCGACAGCTATTCCATCCCCGTTATCCATTGAACCCGCTCTGAATAATCCCCCTTTTGCAGGATTATTTCCGATGTAATCATAAAAAGCTAATTTTTCAGGAATTTTAGACCAAGCTTCTGATAAACTTTGATTTTCGGCTAGTCCAGCGCTAACTCTTCGATATATTTCTTGCTGAAAGTATCCTTGATCCCATTGATAACGGGTGGGCCCAAATAATTCGATGGGGGTAGTTGCTGAACCATACCACATAGTTCCAGCAACAACAAAGGCTGCAAAAAAGACAGCAGCGATGCTGCTGGAAAGAACGGTTTCAATATTGCCCATACGTAATCCTTTGTATAGGCGTTGAGGTGGGCGGACACTAAGATGGAATAAGCCCGCTAATATGCCCAATGTCCCTGCTGCAATATGATGAGAGGCTATTCCTCCTGGAACAAAAGGATCAAAACCTTCCACACCCCATGCTGGATTTACAGATTGTACCCTTCCAGTTAGTCCATACGGGTCGGACACCCATATTCCAGGACCATACAATCCTGTTACATGAAATGTCCCAAAACCAAAGCAAGCCACTCCTGAGAGAAATAAATGAATTCCAAATATTTTAGGCAAATCCAAAGAGCGTTTTCCCGTACGGTCATCAACAAATATTGCTAGATCCCAATACACCCAATGCCAGATAGCTGCCAAGAAGCACAAGCCCGAAAACACAATATGTGCCCCGGCTACACCTTCGTAACTCCAAATACCCGGATTCGTTACCGTCCCCCCCGTAATACTCCAACCGCCCCATGAATCGGTTATTCCTAAACGAGTCATGAAGGGTATAACGAACATGCCTTGTCTCCACATTGGATCAAGAACTGGATCGGAGGGGTCAAAAACAGCTAATTCATATAGAGCCATTGAACCGGCCCAACCCGCAACCAGGGCTGTATGCATTATATGGACAGCAATCAAACGACCGGGATCATTCAATACGACGGTATGAACACGATACCAAGGCAAACCCATGGGACTACCCCTTTATTAATAAAAAATAGACACTATGTAACTTTATTGCATTGAAAAAAATTATGCTATGTGCCCTCCCTTCTTTTCTTTTTTCAGGGAATTCTCTCGAAAAAAAAAAAGATTAATATTAATATTTGTTCTATTCTATTAGTAATAATGGAAGAGCTTGGTTCGTAGGAAAAAAGAGAAGCAGATCTATTCTATACTCGATAAGTACCAATACGCAATGGGGGCTGATTCACTTTTCTATGAGTAAATGCGTCCATATTTGGTCATTATTCAAAAGACCTATTCGTAAGAATTTTCCTTTATTTTATGAACTTAGTCAATCGATATATAAACTAAGATAACAGCCAATATTATTAAGACAAGAAGCTTATTATTACGCTTCCACATCAAAGTGAACTAGAGTACTTAATTATTTTTTGCATTTTATGCCTATTGGTGTTCCAAAAGTACCCTATCGAAGTCCTGGGGACAAACATCCATCTTGGATTGACATATAGTGCGACTTGTCAGATCTATTGGGTCATATGGGAGTTCCCCATTCTCTCCCCCGATCGAGATATCCTCTGTTTCGCCCAAAAAATTTGATTGAATTCTCAAAAATTTGTAGCGTGAAATGCAATGAAGTGCAATTAAATCTATTTCGTGAGGAGGTATCCAGCTTAATATTAGCAATAAATCAATTTTATGGTCGTCTTGGCCGGACCAAAAAAATAAGGTATCCAGGCTCCGTTTAGCAAAAACCAATTGGTAATATATCTATGATTATTGCTTATACCAGAAATGATTCCATTTAAAACTTTATTCAAATATAGGAGCGATCTCAAACCAAACTGTTAATCAGTGGATCAAACTGTTAATAAATAATCAACGGAATAATAAATATGATGAATATTCAAATATTGGGCGGAAGACATGAAAGAAATAAATTCAAAAAAGGGGGGAAGTCATAACAAAAAAAAGACGTGGTATTGGGGCCATTTGTCCTATATGTGCAAATCAAAATCGGGCGGATCCTTACTCGGAGTAGAGCATAAACCTAAAAAATTGGAAGAAGCCCATTCAATTCAGGAACAAGAAAAAGGCATCGTTATTTTTGGATTGGATCGCGATGAAAAAATACATCAATGAAAAGTTAGTTCAATAAGTCGATAAGTTTAGTGAATTGCTTTTTTATATTAGAATTAGAATATAATAGGTATAGGAAAACCGACTAAACTAATCATTCTTGAAAAATGAAAGAAAAGCCCCCTCGATAGAAGGAGCCCGCTAGGAAAAAAGAAAGGAAAGGGGGTGGGAGCTCCACATTGATTTTTGTTTCGCAAGTTTTGTCGAACCGTATGCATCAAAAGATGCCCGTACGGCTCCGAAGGGATACAGTTTTATCCTAATCAACCGACTTTATCGAGAAAGATTACTTTTTTTAGGTCAAATGGTTGAGAGTGATATCTCGAATCACCTTATTGGTATTATGGTATATCTCAGTATAGAGAACGAGACCAAGGATTTGTATTTATTTATCAACTCTCCTGGCGGATGGGTAATACCCGGAATAGCAATTTATGATACTATGCAATTTGTGCGACCAGATGTACAGACAATATGCATGGGATTGGCCGCCTCCATGGGGTCTTTTCTCCTGGCCGCGGGAGCAAGTACCAAACGTCTAGCATTCCCTCACGCTTGGCGCCAATGAGTTTTTTATTTGAGAGAAAAAAGAAGACTATGCCTTCGCCATATGAATTTTTCAGATTAAGTAATAATAGCATGGCACTTCGAATTCGATATGAAAATTGTTAGTGTTTTTTTTTTCAAAATATTCGATTATGTATCGAAGCAGTAGTATGAGAGAAAGGAGTGGTATTCCGAGTTTCTCTTACCTATCATAGGCCTATTGCAGCGTCACAAACTTTTTTCACGTCGGAAGATTTTTAATAATATTTATGGTATGAAAGAATACGAAAAAAAAAAGACACTTTGGGATTGCTGAATCACAAACGAAAAAAATAGATAAAGCAACGGAGCCATCATAGTATTTTTGAACTCCTAAAAAAAAAGAAGGGTGGTAATTGGATCATTTACCGATCTGGGTATAACCAAATTTTCTCCTTGTTTGATGAAAGGTAAAAAGAAAATTCCATTAATCCTATCGGCAAGCCGTATGCAATGCGAAAAAAATGCCCGTACGGTTGTTCAATTCTATCTTTTTCTTTATCTCTTCCACTCGGCTAATCGTGCGAGATAGAGGAACCCTTTTTTTAGGTTCTAATATATCATCAGGGTCATGATCCATCAACCTTTTGGCGCTTTTTATGGGGCACAAACGGGAGAATTTATCCTGGATACGGAAGAACTACTGAGACTGCGCGAAATCCTTACAATGGTTTATGTACAAAGATCGGGCAAGCCCTTATGGGTTGTATCCGAAGACATGGAAAGGGATACTTTTATGTCAGCAACAGAAGCCCAAGCTCATGGAATTGTTGATCTTGTAGCGGTTGGATAAAATATAGCAGTGACTCTTTAAGGGTTTAATAGAATATTAAATAGAAACAGAAGAAATTCATAATCATATGGTTAGGATCGATCTAAACCACCCCATACTGGATAATTCGGCATGCCAACTATTAAACAACTTATTAGAAACCCAAGACAGCCAATCAGAAACGTTACAAAATCCCCCGCTCTTGTGGGATGCCCTCAGCGCCGAGGAACATGTACAAGGGTGTATGTGCGACTCGTTTCAATCATGGGCTGACACAAAATAAAAGAAAGAAAACTTTTTTGAAGTATAAACGATCAGTACCAGTGAATCGGATAGAATGGAAGAAGAAGAACTGCACTCACTAGCTAAAAAAAAATAGATCTATCATATCTTTCTATTGTGTATGAAATTTATGGTTTCCACTGGCGCAAATTCAACCGCCTCAATTTGAAATTTAAGGTGAGAAAGAATTCCCCATTGGTAACAAATAGTTACCCATTAAGCGGGGGAAATACTATAAAAAAAGCGGAAAGATTATCTTTCTACTCTTGCAAGAACGGACTAACAGGGTCAGCTACCCCGCCAATCTTCATAATTAAATACCGTTATTGTATAAGGTCTATCTCGTTATGAAAGACCTATTACTAGAAAATTCATGGGTAGAGCCTAAGAGTGGTAACTGTACAAGTTATCAATAGAATTGATTAAATGAAAGAAGTGGCTCCGGTGTATAGAGAGGGCCTCACCGTTTAAGAAGTAATCATAGAGACGACGGAACCCACAAGTTCTTTATCGATTTAGTACTTTCATTTAGTACTTTCTTTTTACTATTTTATTTCCAATGCCTAGAAAAAAGGTAAATATAGTGGTCGGTAAGGTTCGAGTAGCAAAAGCCATTGGAATTTTTTTTTTTATAAATTGGAAGAGTCCGTTTTGTTATTAATAGACTAGTAAAGGGGAAACGAATAACTGAAAGAAAGGAAATCTATTAGTTATTCATCAAAGTTTCATTTATTCAATGACCAGAATTAGACGAGGATATATAGCTCGGAGACGTAGAACAAAAATGCGTTTATTTGCATCAAGTTTTCGCGGGGCTCATTCAAGACTTAGTCGAACAAGTACTCAACAGAAAATAAGAGCTTTGGTTTCGGCTCATCGTGATAGAGATAGACAAAAAAGGGATTTTCGCCGTTTGTGGATCACTCGAATAAATGCAGTAATTCGCGTAAATAGGGTATCCTTTATTTATATTTATAGTAGATTAATGCACAATCTGTATAAGGCGCAGTTGGTTCTTAATCGTAAGATACTTGCACAAATAGCTATATCAAATAGGAATTGTCTTTATATGATTTCCAGTGAAATCCTAAAAAAAGGAAATTGGAAGGAGTCCATTCTAATTTTTAAACGGAGTTCTCTGGAGAATGAACTCCAGGAAGGTAGAGTAGAAATAATATGATAAAGTCGTCAAAATGAGCGAACACGCTAAATAAAAAAAGATTTATTTTATTCTTCTTCCCCAATTTTTTTTCTTACGACACGACTACTTCTCGGATTTTTTGAACAAAACGTCCATCTGGGTTTGAGTTCCGATTGGAGTTTTGATTTAATTGAAGAGTAAGCCTATTTTTTTCTGGTTCGAAGACCTGGAGGTCTAGTGATCGGCCCACTTCTTTCAAATTGCTTGTCATTATTAAGAAAAGGTAACGAAGATAAAATACGAGCTTGTTTTATAGCAATAGTAATTAATCGTTGTTCTTTTAAGGTCAATCTATTCACCCGTCTAGATAATATTTTTCCTTGTTCACTAAGAAATCGATTAATTAAAGTCATGTTTCTATAATCAATTCGATCCCCCGATACAATCGGGGGCAAACGCCTACGAAAAGATCGCTTGGTTTTAAGAAAGAGTCGCTTGGTTTTATCCATAATTTGTTTATTCCTTATCTAAAAAATCCCATTTCGATGAAATCTAAAAATGAGTTATAGAATCAATTAGAAGATTTGGTTTGTCTACATTTATTTATTTGTTTTTATTTCAATATATGAAATAATATAGATATATATCTATATTATTTTTTTTTCATGTTACTTGCAGTAGTGACACACAACCACGCGGTTCGACTCTAGTTATTTTTTTATCTCCCCATGAAGTGTATGTTTGTAACAATAGAAACAGAATTTTCTCAATTCCAATCGACTAGGTGTATTGTGTCGATTCTTTTGAGTAATATATCTGGCAATACCCCTTAATTCCCTATTAACACCGTTTCGAACACAACTAGTACATTCCAAAATAACCCTTACTCGAACATCTTTCCCCTTGGCCATCGCCCTCCTTTGGGTTTTTGATTCACCCAACTTTTAAATTTTCCGACCCGAACCGAATAAGAAACAAGGGACAAAAAAATAAAAGTTATTAACCACTCAAAATAAAATTCGGAAATAAATATTTTATTGCAATCGATATAGTAAATAAATAGGAAATAATAAGTAATACAAAAATTGCTAACTAGATTGCTAATCCCAGTACACATTTAAGTATCGTGTAATGTAGGCTACTCTTACACTAGCCACATTTCCATTTCTGTTTTCTTTTCACTGTCTATTTTCTTTTACCTGGATATTTCATTTAATTAGAGTCGGAACCCGAATTTCACTGAGGTTGAAGTCCCATTTTTCTTTCGCTTTCCTCCCTTATTCTATCTATTTAATTGTAAAAAAAAAAAGAAAAGAGGGGAAAGAGAGATTAGTCACAAATATTTGATTCTAGCTCTAATCCTCTTCACTCTGTTCCAGTTCAATAACTAGAAATAAAAAAAAGGAAATGTCAATGCGTCCGGGAATAAACGATTAATTTCTATCAATAACCCTGCTAAAGACCCGAACCATAAAGTACTTAGTACCGGTGCCACGGAAAGATATGTTTTTAGATCTCGCATTGAAAATCCTCCTTCTTTTTTGTTTTTGTATTCCCTATTGTAATAGATTATGGTCAGAGATGTATATGG